CGGCGGGCGGGTATCCGTATAAAACTATGTCGAATCTTCTTCCTGAAACATAACAGATCTTCTTTATCTAAACTATACCATTGGGAAATTTTTAAGTACTTAAAACCCGTTTTGTTTTGTTCTTTTATTCCATCCTTTTGAAGTATCCACTAATAGAGGCGGGGTGATATTAGATAACTTCGTCCTTTCTCTGTTTTTTCACAAATAAGAAAAGAAGTTTCGGATTTAAGTCGAATATTAAAAGAATTACCATATATAACACAAAATTTCTCCGCCGATTCCTTCCAGTCGCGCCTCCCGGCCGGTCATTATACCTCGAGAAGTAGAAAGAATTACAATCCCTATCCCACCCAAAATTCTAGGAATGCGCTGGTAATTCGAATAGATTCGGAGACCCGGTCGGCTAATCCGTTTTAAATTTAAAAGAGCTCTATAGGGCCCTTTACTATTTCTTCTATGTTGCAGGGTTAAAACCAAAAAAGATTTTTTGTTTTCCCGGTGTTTTCGCACGTTTTCGATAAAACCTTCCCGTAAAAGTATTTTAACAATGTTTTCGGCGATGTTAGTAGATACTATTCGAACCGTTCCTTTTCTATTAATGTCAGCATTTCGTATAGAGGTTATTATGTCAGCAATAGTGTCCCTACCCATGATGAACTAAAATTATTGGTGCCTCCAAATTTGGATATAATAAACATACATGTTCTTTTTTTCTATTTATTTATGTTTATGAATTATTAAAGGTATATACGTGAGACACAATCCGTTAAATTGATCTTTAAATCTATTTCTATATCACGGTCTCATAATACTTCGGGGGCTAATGAAACTATTTTAGTAAAATTTAATTGTCTCAATTCTCGGGCAATCGCACCAAAAATTCGAGTTCCTTTTGGGTTTCCTTCTTGATCAATCACAACTGCAGCATTGTCATCATATCGTATTATCATACCGTTGTCGCGTTTGAATTCTTTACAAGTACGTACAATTACAGCTCGGATCACTTCTGATCTTTCTAGAGGCATATTTGGTACGGCTTCTTTGATCACAGCAACAATAACGTCACCAATATGAGCATATCGGCGATTACTAGCTCCTATAATTCGAATACACATTAATTCTCGGGCCCCGCTGTTGTCCGCTACATTCAAATAGGTCTGAGGTTGAATCATATCATTTTTTAATTTGTTATTTCAATACCAATGCAAAAGGGGCGAATAAAAAAAAAGAAATACTATTTGTCTTTGTCCAAAAAAAGAAACCTGTAATTTTTTTTTATTCCAAAGACCTCTTTCCTTTGGTTCTACATTTCTATCCCGAAATAATGAATTGAGTTCGGATAGGCATTTTGGACGCCGCTATTGAAATGGCCCTTCTGGCTATATTTTCTGCCACTCCGCCTATTTCATAAAGTACTCTACCCGGTTTAACGACAGCTACCCAATATTCGGGAGATCCTTTTCCAGATCCCATACGCGTTTCGGCAGGTCTTACTGTAACTGGTTTGTCTGGAAATATACGTACCCATATTTTTCCACCACGGCGTGCATTTCGTGTCATTGCTCGTCGCCCCGCTTCTATTTGTCTAGATGTGATCCAAGCGGGTTCAAGTGCTTGAAGAGCATATTTACCGAAACAAATATGATTACCTCGATAAGAGATTCCCTTCATTCTTCCTCTATGTTGTTTACGGAATCTGGTTCTTTTAGGGTTATAGTTGATGGTTGTTTCGCAATTCCATCTCTACTACAGAACCGGACATGAGAGTTTCTTCTCATCCAGCTCCTCGCGAATGATAAATGCTTTACATTACAATAAAAGAAAAATATTTCATTTAAGATATACATACATTAATGAATAATACACCGACTCGTGGGATTCTCTGAGATGGATTTCATATAAGCTATTCGAAATTTTTTTATCTTGTTTGGATATATAACCCTTTAATTCTATATTATTATTATTTCTTTTTTTTTTTTTTTACGAATCTTTTTATTATTATTATTGTATCGGATTGACTAAAATGAAAATGTAAAATGGAGCAATCCAATAAAATAAAGCTTTCGCGGGCGAATATTTACTCTTTCAATATCTAGTCTATAGTCTAATTTAGTTGTAGGGTTAGTACTCGACCTCTCAGAATTGTCCCCGGTTTGTTCCGCCATCCCACCCAATGAATCATTAGGATTCGTTTTTAATAGAATCTTCTCTTCTGCATTCACGGGTTCCGTCGTTCCCACCGCTTCACAACTAATGGTTAGGTCTAAATTCCACAATGGAGCCCCAAATTAATTTATTCTTGAGTCAATCTTCTCAGTCTTTTATTGGCCCAAGGCTCTTGAGTTTTTGTTCTATTAACAGATTCATCGAATTGTGGATGAATCAGAAGTATTGATGCTTTGCTTTATTACATTGCCTTTTATGAGATGACTTATAGACCTTACATATTCTAGTGGAATCATATATCGTTCATATTCTTTTTTTATCCTTCTCTCACCCT